TCCCCTCACTTCAATTTTATTTGAAGATTGTTTATGTATAAAATATAAATAGAAATTCTTTTATTCAATCTATTACCAAACTTTTTATATTCTATCTAGTCAATTGAACCCATTAAATTGTTTTTTATCTTGAAATAAATCGAAATTGATAAGGAGTTGGTCAATGATGCTCGAACATGTACTTATTGTGAGTGCCTATTTATTTTCTATCGGTATCTATGGATTAATCACAAGTCGAAATATGGTTAGAGCCCTTATGTGTCTTGAACTTATACTGAATGCAGTTAATATAAATTTTGTAACATTTTCTGATTTTTTTGATAGTCGCCAATTAAAAGGAAATATTTTTTCAATTTTTGTTATAGCTATTGCAGCCGCTGAAGCAGCTATTGGGCCAGCTATTGTTTCCGCAATTTATCGTAACAGAAAATCAACTCGTATCAATCAATCAAATTTGTTGAATAAGTAGTATTGTATTATGTATTAATAAGCAGTATTAATCATATAAATTATAATATTTATATAGTCGAATTAACATGGATGGTACATAACGTATTGATCGTGTTTACAAAAAATGCAATAAATCAAAGGATCTTGGACCTCTCGCATGAGCCGATCCGGGAGCAGATTAATTATAAAAATTCTGGTAAATCATTGATTCATCTGGTGTCTAAATACTAAATATATGTATAATTCATTTACAAGTTTACTAGATCGAAAACTTATGATGTTCAAAAATTTATATATCCAATGTCACATTCAGTAAAGATTTATGATACGTGTATAGGGTGTACTCAATGTGTCCGAGCCTGCCCCACAGATGTATTAGAAATGATACCTTGGGACGGATGTAAAGCTAAACAAATTGCTTCTGCTCCAAGAACAGAAGACTGTGTTGGTTGTAAGAGATGTGAATCCGCCTGTCCAACGGATTACTTGAGTGTTCGAGTTTATTTATGGCATGAAACAACTCGAAGCATGGGCCTAGCTTATTGATTCCTTTCACAAATCCCACCTGAATACATTCATTTTTTTTACCGACAAAAATCCCCCTGCTCGAAAAAATAAAATAAAAAAATAGAATATCTTTTTTCGAGCACGGATTTTTCTGGTCCAAGTGTATCTTGTTTTTACTACGAATTATTTTCCTTGGTTAACAATATTGGTAGTTTTGCCAATATTCGCGGGTTCTTTAATTTTCTTTCTCCCTCATAGAGGAAATAAGGTAATAAGAGGGTATACTATATTTATATGCGTTCTGGAACTCCTTCTAATAACTTATGCCTTCTATTATCATTTCCAATTGGACGATCGATTAATGCAACTGACGGAGGATTATAAATGGATCAATCTTTTTGATTTTTACTGGAGATTGGGAATAGATGGACTTTCTATAGGACCTATTTTGCTGACAGGATTTATCACCACTTTAGCTACTTTAGCGGCTCGGCCGGTTACTCGAGATTCCCGATTATTCCATTTCCTGATGTTAGCAATGTATAGCGGCCAAATAGGATCATTTTCTTCTCGAGACCTTTTACTCTTTTTCATCATGTGGGAGTTAGAATTAATTCCCGTTTATCTACTTCTATCCGTGTGGGGGGGAAAGAAACGTTTGTATTCAGCCACAAAGTTTATTTTGTACACTGCGGGAAGTTCCGTTTTTTTATTAATAGGAGTTCTGGGTATCGGTTTATATGGTTCCAATGAACCAACATTAAATTTTGAAACATCAGCTAATCAATCTTATCCAGTAGCACTGGAAATAATATTCTATATTGGATTTCTTATTGCTTTTGCTGTCAAATCACCAATTATACCTTTACATACATGGTTACCAGACACCCATGGAGAGGCACATTACAGTACTTGTATGCTTCTAGCCGGAATTTTATTAAAAATGGGAGCGTATGGATTGGTTCGGATTAATATGGAATTATTGCCCCGCGCTCATTCTCTATTTGCTCCCTGGTTGATTATAGTAGGCACAATTCAAATAATCTATGCAGCTTCAGCATCTCCCGGTCAACGTAATTTAAAAAAAAGAATAGCCTATTCCTCCATATCTCATATGGGTTTCATAATTATAGGAATTGGCTCTATAAGTGATATGGGCCTCAATGGAGCCATTTTACAAATAATCTCTCATGGCTTTATTGGCGCTGCACTTTTTTTCTTGGCGGGAACGAGTTTTGATAGAATACGTCTTGTTTATCTCGACGAAATGGGCGGAATGGCGATCCCGGTTCCAAAAATATTCACGACTTTCAGTATCTTATCGATGGCTTCCCTTGCATTACCGGGGATGAGTGGTTTTGTTGCAGAATTAATAGTATTTTTGGGACTAATTACCAGCCAAAAATTTTTTTTAATAACAAAAATACTAATTACATTTGTAATGGCAATTGGAATGATATTAACTCCTATTTATTCATTATCTATGTTACGCCAAATGTTCTATGGATACAAGTTTTTTAATGCTCCAAACTCTTCTTTTTTTGATTCTGGACCGCGAGAGTTATTTGTTTCGATCTCTATCCTTTTACCTGTAATAGGTATTGGTATTTATCCGGATTTCGTTTTCTCACTATCAGTTGACAAGGTCGAAGATATTATATCTATCTATTTTTATAGATAATTTTCATGAATAAAATAAAAAATCAAACAGCAATCCTATACTAATAATATACTATAATAATCTATAATAATAAATAATATTAGGATGTTTTAAAAAATTCGTTATACAATTAAAAAAACAATAAAATAATAATTTTCTTCTCTTAAGTTTAACTTTAACTTAAGTTAAAAATAAAAAAATGAATTAGACTTTTAACCAGATTTGTTTGGCCTTTGTAAGAACCTTTTGAATCAAAGTAGTGATTCAAAAGGTTCTCGAAGGCTTACACAATGTTTTCTTATATATATGCTGTCCCATGTTTGCTTGTGTTCGTTAGGTCCTTTCTTCAGTTAGACGTTAGTGTAAATGAACCATAACTATGTAGCCCTATTCCTAATAGATTGACCCCAAAATAGCATATCCAAATTATAAGAAATCCCATCGAGGCTACAATTGCGGAATTTACACCTTCAAAATTTTTATTTGTTCGAATATGTAAATAAATCGCGAATATGGTCCAAGTAATAAATGCCCAAGTTTCCTTCGGATCCCAATTCCAATATGAGCCCCATGCCTCATTTGCCCATACTGCTCCCGAAAGAATACCTATGGTTAAAAAGATAAACCCTATACCAATAATACGATAACTCCAATGATCCAATTGTTGAATCAATTGAGATCTATAATAATTCCTAGAAGAGATCAAATAAATGTTCCATAAAACGTTGTTTCTTTCATTCATGTATTGGATAGCATCAAATGAAAATGAATCATTATTCTTTTTCTCAAAAGCCCTTATGACTTTTCGAAATGTAATGACTATAAGAGCTACTGATAATAATGATCCACATAAAAGAGCTGCATAACCCAATACCATCATACTTACGTGCATCATTAACCAATGAGATTGTAGAGCGGGTACTAATATTACGGATTGATGTGTTTCAGTTAAAAAACCAGAAGTAGCAAAGCCTTGGGTAAAAATAATACTTGGCGCGGTTATTGCGCTTAAATGGTTTATATTTTTTTTGAAATACGGAACCATACAAATAATGGACAAACTCCACGAAAGAAAAATTAATGATTCGTATAAATCACTTAAGGGTAAATGTCTCGAATAAATCCAACGAGTAACTAATAATCCTGTTATACAGACAAAAGTAGTTTTTATGCCCTTTTCTGATGAATCATATAGTCCTGCGCTTTCATTAATTAATAAGATTATCAAACGAATTGAAATTACAATTGAAACAACCGAAAAGGATATATGAGTTAATATATGCTCTAAACTTGAAAATATCATAAAAAAATTTAAAATAAATAAAAAAAGGGGGGGGGATTCTCGAAATTATAGGAATGGAAATTGGGAATTGAATTTATTATAGGACTTACTCTTTTATAAGATGCCATGCCGCCACTCGGACTCGAACCGAGATGCTCTAGCACTGCTTCCTAAGAGCAGCGTGTCTACCGATTTCACCATAGCGGCTTGTTCGAAATCATAATAACCTATTCTTATTTAATCGTCTAGGTTAAAGTACTCAATCATTCAATATTTTTTAGTTTTATAGGAAACATTTAAATTCATGATTTTTTATTATTTGTTTGATTTAATATTTAGAGTGTTAAGTTTATTTAACTTAACATTAATAAATTAATTAAATTGGGTTTGGGTTAGGTATTGGGCGTATCATATAAAAAAAGAGTTTTGATTTCTATCGTAATTGGACCCTACTTCAAATTAGAATAACCCGTTAAAAATTAATACTTAATACATATATTGATCTATCTTCCCCAGCCCAAGCAACTATAGGATCCATTTTTTTTGATGACCAAAATTGATACATTTCTCGTATAAAATATCCACCTAAATGGGACAAGAAGCTTTTATCAATGGATATTTTATACGAGGTATATAAGGTATATATAAGGATAAGGAGTATATATATTGATAATTATTGTTTAAAATGATTGTTCAGAAAATTACAAAACAAGTTTGAAACTAAAAAAAAATGAGTTTCAACAACTCATTAATTTGAATTTGGATTAAAGATCTTATATTTGTTGTTCTATAAAAAATAGTATATATTATATAAATATATATTATATAAATATAATAAATAAATATAAAAAAGACAAAACTTTACTAAAAAGACAGTTGAAACTTTATATCTTGTATTTATTCTTTTTTTTGTCAAACAAAAAAGAATATCATTTTAAAAATTTAAGTATTAAGTATACAAAATAAGAATTATTTTACATAACATAATGGCAAAATGAATTCAATTTAATATTTATCCATTCAAAACATTAAGGAATGGGAATCATTACTTTTTTTTAGTTTTTAAGTATAATTAATATATAATTAATAATTATTATATTAATTATTATATATAATATATAAATTAAAAAATTAGAAACGAAATTCAAAATGAAACTAGACTTTTTTTAGAGTCAGAGATAGATTCAGATTATTCCATTAATTATTTATTTATTTCTTATTGTACAAAAAACTTTTTGAATTCCCTGTAGAAAGAGATTTCGCTAACGAAAAAGCTTTCAATGCTACCCAATACCCCTCCATTTTCCAAATATTTTTACGAATTCGTTTTTTTGATATAGAAGTGCGTTTTTTTGGAACTGCCATTAAAAAATTATGATAGAGTATTCATTTCTCTAGTTGGATGTGAAAGACATCTATTGTTCAAAACCAATTGTTCTTTACTTACTATCTAATTATCTATTTATAGTCTAAATTAGACTCTCGTCATAAAAAAAGAAAAAATATAAACCAAAGCGGTTGTTCCTTTATATTGTTTATTGTTTATTTTCATCGTGCTATATTTATACATGTAATAAAATACATCAAAAAGTTTAAGAAACCAATCCTTAATTCCCTTTATTTTTTTTTTTATTGCTTAATTAGCCAAACTTGAAAAAAGAGTGCACCTAATTAAGATTTTCAAATTCAAATGAGACTTGCAGTTAATGTGTTAAAGTATACATCATTTTTTTCTAAAGAAAAGTCATTTTTTTTTAGTAATTCCTTCAATCAATTCAAAACTGCATTGGTTAATGATTCTGAATAAACGAACTAAAAAAAATAGTTCTTATTTCCTTGAGTTAAGTTATGTATGGACTGTGTCTGTCTTTTATGAATCATATCAAAATAAAATACTCTTTTTGGTGTAATTATTTGTCCTTACTCTCTCCCGAGATTAAAATATTGTTATAATATTGTATTATGTAAATTGTAATAATAATTGAAATTTTTATTTTTTGTAGCTTCATAAAATCTTACTTAAAAAAAAAGAGTAAGTATTTATTTTTCAATAGTAGCTTGGTCATCTCATTTGACCAATTCAAACTTCTTGATTTGAAATATCTTGTTTTGTTTGAAGTATTTGGAAAAGATTTATAATAATTAAGAATATAAAATTTTTTTTTAGTTTTATATATCTTAATTTTTTTATTAACTGATTCCTTTCAAAAAAAAAATAAGAGCTGGTGAATCAGAAACAGTTAATTAAGAATAAAAGATTTTTATTTATTTATTTTTATGGAATATACATATCAATATTCATGGATCATACCTTTCATTCCAGTTATAATTCCTATGTTAATAGGAGTGGGACTTCTCCTTTTCCCGAAGGCAACAAAAGATCTTCGTCGCATGTGGGCTTTTCCTAGTGTTTTATTGTTAAGTATAGTTATGATTTTTTCAGCCAATCTGCCTATTCAGCAAATAAATAACAGTTATATCTATCAATATGTATGGTCTTGGACCATCAATAATGACTTTTCTTTAGAGTTCACCTACTTGATCGATCCACTTACTTCTATTATGTCAATCTTAATTACTACTGTTGGAATTTTGGTTCTTATTTATAGTGACAATTATATGTCTCATGATCAAGGATATTTGAGATTTTTTGCTTATATGAGTTTTTTCAATACTTCAATGCTGGGATTAGTGACTAGTTCTAATTTGATACAAATTTATATTTTTTGGGAATTAGTTGGAGTCTGTTCTTATCTATTAATAGGTTTTTGGTTTACACGACCGATTGCAGCGAATGCTTGTCAAAAAGCGTTTGTAACTAATCGTGTAGGGGATTTTGGTTTATTATTAGGAATTTTAGGTCTTTATTGGATAACAGGCAGTTTCGAATTTCAGGATTTGTTTGAGATATTCAATAACTTGATTTATAATAATGAAGTTAATTTTTTATTTGTTACTTTGTGTGCCCTCTTATTATTTTCTGGTGCAATTGCTAAATCCGCTCAATTTCCCCTTCAGGTATGGTTACCTGATGCTATGGAAGGACCCACTCCTATTTCAGCTCTTATACATGCTGCTACTATGGTAGCCGCAGGAATTTTTCTTGTAGCTCGGCTTCTTCCTCTTTTTAGAGTTATACCTTACATAATGAATATAATAGCTTTGATAGGTATAATAACATTACTATTAGGAGCTACTTTAGCTCTTGCTCAAAAAGATATTAAGAGAAGTTTAGCCTATTCTACAATGTCTCAATTGGGTTATATGATGTTAGCTCTCGGTATTGGGTCTTACCGAGCTGCTTTATTTCATTTGATTACTCATGCTTATTCGAAAGCATTGTTGTTTTTAGGGTCTGGATCAATCATTCATTCAATGGAAGCAATTGTTGGGTATTCTCCAGATAAAAGTCAGAATATGGTTCTTATGGGTGGTTTAACAAAACATGTGCCGATTACAAAAACTGCTTTTTTTTTAGGTATACTTTCCCTTTGTGGTATTCCACCTCTTGCCTGTTTTTGGTCTAAAGATGAAATTCTTAATGATAGTTGGTTGTATTCACCGATTTTTGCAATAATAGCTTTTTTCACAGCAGGATTAA